TGGAAAAATCGATAGAGAAAAAAAAAGCCAGCTATCGGAATCGAACCGATGACCATCGCATTACAAATGCGATGCTCTAACCTCTGAGCTAAGCGGGCTCACATAACAGAAATAGAAATAGTATAACAAATAGAAATAGTGTATAGGAATTCAGGAAACTGCTGGATCTTAGCTTAGGGCTATTAGCTATTAATTTAATATGAACTATATAGTTCATAGTTCTATTGTTATATCTATATCATTATATATATAATCATTATATATATATCATTAGATATATTAGTTATATCTAATATTATTATTATTATAATATTATTAGTTATAACTAATATAACTAATAATGACTAAATAGAATTAATAGAATTCTATTTTTCTAATAGATATTTTTCTAATAGAAATATATGACTAATTAGTATATGACTAATTAGTAGAATTTTCATTATATCATATTAATTACATTAATTATTATTTATACATTCTATTCTTTTTTTATGCATTTTATACATTTTATTTATATATTTATACATTATATTTATATTTTTTAATATTAATGAGAATTTAAAATTATAAATTATGATTATAAAAAATCTAATTATTTCTTAATATAAAATTTATTTATTTCTTAAAGTAAAGCAGTTATAGCAATAATTATAGCGTATAGCGAGCGGATCGGTCCTAAGAAAAGATAAGATAAGGATAAAGATACAATCCAAATTAGAATGAGACATTCTTCTGGTTTCATTCGGAAAAGGAAGAGATAGGACGAAAAAAAAAAAGAAGAATGAATATCGACCGTTCCAGTATTCCAAATCGCACTGTAAAAAAGAAAGGGAGGGAGAAACATATATATATATGGGATATATCTATCCATATTGAATTGCGGATACATCAATGATAGAATCATTTCTGATTGAAACAAGGTTTATCCAATAGAAATAAACTGATAGAGGATCGCCAAAAAAATCAAATAGCAGCATACACTTTTTCGATATGGGAATCATTATCTAATGAATTCAACGGTTCCAAAATAAATGAAAGAGATGGGTGGAATTCCAACTGGATCTTGGTCTCAAATCAAAAGGGGATATGGCGAAATTGGTAGACGCTACGGACTTGATTGGATTGAGCCTTGGTATGGAAACCTACTAAGTGGTAACTTCCAAATTCAGAGAAACCCTGGAATTAAAAATGGGCAATCCTGAGCCAAATCTTTATTTTGAGAAAACAAGGGTTTATAAAACTAGAATAAAAAAAGGATAGGTGCAGAGACTCAATGGAAGCTGTTCTAACGAATGGAGTTGACTACGTTGTGTTGGTAGCTGGAATTCCTCTATCGAAATTACAGAAAGGACGGCCTTATATAATATATCTAATACGTACGTATACATACTAACATATCAAACGATTAATCACGACCCGAATCTATCTAATATATATATATATGAAAGAAAAAATTCAGAGTTATTGTGAATCCATTCCAATCGAAGTTGAAGGAAGAATCGAATATTCAGTGATCAAATCATTCATTCCAGAGTTTGATAGATCTTTTGAAAAACTGATTAATCGGACGAGAATAAAGAGAGAGTCCCGTTCTACATGTCAATACCGACAACAATGAAATTTATAGTAAGAGGAAAATCCGTCGACTTTAGAAATCGTGAGGGTTCAAGTCCCTCTATCCCCAACAAAAAGTCCATTTTACTTCCTAACTATTTATCCTCTTTTTTTCATCAGTGGTTCAAACAAAATTCACTATCTTTCTTTCTCATTCACTCTACTCTTTCACAAACGGATCCGAAGAGAAATCTTTGGATCTTATCCCAATTTGGATAGATACGATACCTGTACAAATGAACATATATGGGCAAGGAATCTCTATTATTGAATCATTCACATTCCATATCATTATCCTTACATTTATTAGATAAAATTTTTTAATACTTTACTTTATTTAATACTTTACTTTATTTAGATTTAGTCCCTTTAATTGACATAGATACAAGTACTCTACTAGGATAATGCACGGGAAATGGTCGGGATAGCTCAGTTGGTAGAGCAGAGGACTGAAAATCCTCGTGTCACCAGTTCAAATCTGGTTCCTGACACATGAATAATATATCGGATAGATATTCATACAAATTAATCGAGACAGATCAGGATATATATTCGTTAATAGTCAAGAGCATGATACATACTTATTCATCTAGCGTATAGATATATACCTCCATTTTTAGAGATGGGTAAAAAATATATGTATGGTTATGGTAAAGAACTAAAGTGGGATTATGTTCCTTTTTTTTGTTTCTTTTTTCTTTCTTGTTTGTTCATATTGTGCTTTCTCTCACTCAAAAAGAGTGCTAAGTCTTCATATATATATATATCAAAAAAAAAATAAAAAAGTTTTTAAAAAACTTAAAAAAAGTATAGAGGGGTTGAAGGATAGGAATAGACAGGATGCATTTCAGACACAGTACAAATAAAATTCAATCCCTTTTTATTT